TTTTTTTTTATTTATATAAAAATTAAAAAGTATGGTTGATAAATGAATAAAAAGAATTTTTAATCTAATATATATGTATACATATACGTGTGTGTGCATATATATATATATATATATAAATATATTTATTAATTAATATATTTATAATAAATTAAATATATTAATTAATATTAAATATTATTAATATAATACCTGTTTGTTATATATAAGTTAATTTTATAATATATTTTTATTTAAATTAATATTAAAAAATTATCATTAAATTAATTTTTAAAATAAATATTATGAAAAAAAATAAAAGAAATTATTAAAAATTTATTAATTTCTATTATTCATTTAATATAAAAGAATTACTTATAAATTAAATATTTAAATATAATATTAATATATATATTAAATATTTAAATATATATTAATATTCTTTAAATATTATTTTATATTAAAATAATATTATCTAATATAATTTTAATATAAAAAAAAAAAAAAAAAAATCTATGCAAATTTTTATATATATAGATAAAATTTTATATTTTAAGAAGTTTATTTTAAATTTATTTTACATGCAAATTTTAACATTAATTTTTAATTATTTTAATAATATTTAATTTAAATTAGCAGTAATTAAAATTAAAAATTTAAGAAATTAAGATTTAGTAATATAAAAATTAATAACTAATTTTGTGCCAGCAGTTGCGGTTAAACAAAATTTAAATTAAATTTTTTCAGTTTATAATAAATAAGATATAATTAAGTAAAATATAAAATTATTAAGTGAAATTTTAATTTTATTAAAATTTATATTTAAATTTATGATTTAAAAAATTTTAATATAAACTAGGATTAGATACCCTATTATTGAAAATTTAATTATTAAAACTAAAATAGTAGATGAATTATATTGAAACTTAAATAAGATGGCGGTATTTTAGTTCATTTAGAGGAATCTGTCTAGTAATTGATAATCCACGAGTAAATTTACTTAATTAATTATTTTGTATATCATTGTTAAAAAAATATTTTAAAATAAAAATAATATTTAAAAATTAAAAATAAAAATTAATTCAGATCAAGATGCAGATTATAATTAAGTTAAAGATGGATTACAATAAATATATTTAAATGGAAAAATTTTTGTAATTTTTTTTTGAAGGTGGATTTAAATGTAATTTTAATTAGTTTATTAAAATGATTTAAAATTAAAATATGTACATATTGCCCGTCACTTTCATTTAAAAATTGGAATAAGTCGTAACAAAGTAGAAGTACTGGAAAGTGTTTCTGGAATGATCAAATTAGAGCTTGTAAAAGTATTTCATTTACATTGAAAAGAAATTAATATTTAATTAATTTGAGGGGGAAAATTAATAATTTATATAATAATAAAAAAATTTTTAATATGGGGGTATTAAAGTATTTTTTTAGAAAAAATATAAATTTTTATAGGGGATTAGTATTGTGTAAGAAATTTGAAATAAAATTGAAAATAAATTGAATAAAAAGTAAATTTAAATTATTGTATCTTGGGTATCAGAGTTTATTAAAAAATATTTATTTTATAATAAAATCTCGAATTTGGGGGAGTTAATTAATTAATAAAGTTAATGTGGTATAATTATTTTAAATAATTAATTAGAAATGAAATGTTAATCGTTTTCAAATATATCTAGTTTTTTTAGAAAAAAATTTAATTTATAATTTAAAAAATTTTATTATGTAATAAAAATCATAAAATTTTAAAATTAAATATATTAAGGGATAAGCTTTAATATAAAAAATTATAATAAAGTAAAATAAATTAAAATTTTTAAGATTTATATTGTTTATAAATTATAATTTATTATAAATAATTTTATTAAAAATAAAATTTAATTTAAATTTAATTTTCTATAAAAAAATATTTTTTAATTAGATAAAAATAGAAATAATGATAAAATTAGTATATTTATAATAAATGAAATAAATTAATTGTAGAATTAATTTAAAGGAATTCGGCAAATTTTTATATTCACTTGTTTATCAAAAACATGTCTTTTTGTTAATAATTTAAAGTCTAATCTGCCCACTGATAAATATTAAAGGGCTGCAGTATATTGACTGTACAAAGGTAGCATAATCATTAGTCTTTTAATTGAAGACTAGAATGAAAGATTTGATGAAATATAAACTGTCTCTAAATTATTTATAGAAATTAATTTTTTAATTAAAAAGTTAAAATATTTATAAAAGACGAGAAGACCCTATAGAGTTTTATAATTAAAAATATTTAAATTAGATATATAAATTATATAAAAATATTAATAATTATTTTATTGGGGCGATAGAAAAATTATAAAAACTTTTTTTTAGGAATAAAACATAAATAAATGATTATTTGATCCAATTATATTGATTAAAAGAAAAAATTACCTTAGGGATAACAGCGTAATTTTTTTTTTTAGAACAAATAAGAAAAAAAGTTTGCGACCTCGATGTTGGATTAAGATAAAATTTAAATGCAAAAGTTTAAAATTTTGATCTGTTCGATCATTAAAATCTTACATGATCTGAGTTCAAACCGGTGTAAGCCAGGTTGGTTTCTATCTTTATAAAAGTTAAATATTTTAGTACGAAAGGATCAAATATTTTGAATAATTTAAATAAAAGAATATTAATAAAATAGTTTATAAACTATTTTGGCAGAAAAAATGTAATGATTTTAGAATTCATGAATATATAATTTATTATATAGATAGTAATTTTAAATAAAGATATATTAAATATTATTATCGGTATATTTATTTTACTATTAGGGATTTTAATTGGGGTAGCTTTTTTAACTTTAATAGAACGTAAGGTATTAGGTTATATTCAAATTCGTAAAGGTCCTAATAAGGTTGGAGTTTGGGGGATTCTTCAACCTTTTAGAGATGGGATTAAGTTATTTACTAAGGAACAAGTTTATTTAAATTATTCTAATTATTTTTCTTACTATTTTTCTCCTATTATGGGGTTTATATTATCTTTATTAATTTGGAGGTTAATGCCTTATATATTTAATATATTAATATTTAATTTAGGTATTTTATTTTTTTTGTGTTGCACAAGAGTGGGGGTTTATGTATTATTAATTGCGGGTTGATCTTCTAATAGAAATTATTCTTTATTAGGAGGTTTACGATCTGTAGCTCAAACAATTTCTTATGAAGTTAGTTTATCTTTAATTTTAATATCAAGAATTATTATAATTATAAATTTTAATTTAATAAGGTTTTTAGAATATCAAAATTTAATTTGAATAATTTTTTTAATATTACCTTTATCTTTATGTTTTTTTTCATCCATACTTGCTGAAACAAATCGTACTCCTTTTGATTTTGCAGAAGGGGAAAGAGAATTAGTATCTGGGTTTAATATTGAATATAGAAGAGGTGGATTTGCTTTAATTTTTTTAGCTGAATATTCAAGTATTTTATTTATAAGATTATTATTTGTAATTATTTATATGGGGGGTTATGAATTAAATTTTATATTTTATTTTAAGGTAGTTTTTTTTTCTTTTCTATTTATTTGAGTTCGAGGTACATTACCACGATATCGTTATGATAAATTAATATATTTATGTTGAAAAAGTTATTTGCCAGTTTCTTTAAATTATTTAATTTTTTTTTTAGGGTTAAAAATAATTTTATTTTATAAAATTAATTTAGTATAAATTAATAGAATAAAATTCTTTCTTAAGTTTTCAAAACAAATGCTTTTACAAGCTCATTAATTAATAAATAAAAATTAATTTATCCCAAAATTTATTTAAAATTGGATTAATAATAAAATAAGAAAAATAGATTAAAGTAAGAATTTGTCCTGTAATAATAAATGGTATTTCTACTGGACGAGCTCCAATTCATGTTAATAAAATAATAGTAGTAATTAAAGATCAAAATAAGATTTGATTAATAGGATAAAATTGAATTCCTTGAATTTTCTTATTAAATGTAAAAGGTAAAATAATTAAAATTAAAATAGATATAATTAAAGCAATTACTCCTCCTAATTTATTTGGGATTGATCGTAGAATAGCATATGCAAATAAAAAATATCATTCTGGTTGAATATGAATTGGGGTAACTAAAGGATTAGCTGGGATAAAATTATCAGGGTCTCCTAATAAATTGGGATTAATTAAAATTAAAATTGTTAAAATAAAGGTTATAGTAATAAATCCAATTAAATCTTTAAATATAAAAAATGGGTGGAATGGGATTTTATCTATATTTCTATTAATACCTAAAGGATTATTAGATCCAGTTTGGTGAATAAATAGTAAATGAATTATGGTTAATATTAAAATAATAAAGGGAAATAAAAAATGAAAAGTGTAAAATCGTGTAAGAGTAGCATTATCAACAGCGAATCCCCCTCAAATTCAATTAACTAATATTGTACCTAAATAGGGAATTGCAGAAAGAAGATTAGTAATAACTGTAGCTCCTCAAAATGATATTTGTCCTCATGGAAGTACATAACCTATAAAGGCTGTTGCTATAAGTAAAAATAAAATAATAATCCCAATTATTCATGTATATTTTAAATTAAAAGATTCATAGTAAATTCCTCGTCCAATATGAAAATAAATACAAATAAAAAAAAAAGATGCTCCATTAGCATGTAAAGTTCGAATAAGTCATCCATAATTTACATTTCGGCAAATATAGTTTACACTAAAAAATGCTAATTCAATATTGGCGGAATAATATATGGTTAAGAATAATCCCGTTAATATTTGAATTATTAAACATATTGCTAGTAAAGATCCAAAATTTCATCAAATTGAAATATTAGATGGGGTTGGTAAGTCAATTAATGAATTATTTATAATTTTAATAATTGGGTGATTTTTACGATTTGGTTTAAAAAAATTTAACATTAGTTATATAATAGATCGTAATGGACCAAAAAAAATATTAGTAATTTTAATTACAGCAATTAAAGTAATAAATAAATAAATAATTAATATAAATATTAACAAATAAGTTTGTTCATTATATAATTTAGAAAGATTAAAATTGAATTCATTATTAAAAAATAAGTAATTATTAAAGAAATTAATTATATCATCATTAAAATGAAAATTTATTCAAAAAAGATTATTTTTAAGAAATAATGAAGAAAAAAATGATAAAAAAATTCTAATAGAAAATAAAATTTTATTTGAGAAATTAATATTAAAAAGTTCATTAGATGCAATTCTTGAAACATAAATAAATAATACTAAAAGACCACCTAAAAAAATAAGAAAAAGGATATATGAAAATCAATAAGTATTAATTAATATTCCAGATAAAATACACAATAATAAAGTTTGAAATAAAATTAAAATTCCTATGGCTAAAGGGTGGTTGGAAAATATTATAAATAAACATAAAAAAAAAATTAAATTAGAAAAAAATATTTTTGTAATTTCAAAGAATAGTTTAATAAAAATAATAATTTTGGAGATTATTGATAAAGATAATCTTTTTCTTTGAAGTTTTTAAAGAAAATCTTATTTTTGATTTACAAGACCAAAGTTTTTTTTAAACTATAAAAACTAATGAAAAATATATTATTAATTTTAATTATATTTATAATTGGAAATATAATTTTTGTTTCAAAGCATAAACATTTATTAATTGTATTGATAAGATTAGAATTTATTGTATTAAGTATTTTTTTTTTATTATTATTATATTTAATAATAATTGAGTATAATATATATATATTAATAGTGTTTTTGGTTTTTTCAGTTTGTGAAGGGGTTTTAGGATTATCTATTTTAGTTTCTATAATTCGTACTCATGGAAATGATTATTTTCAAAGATTTAATTTAATTTAATATGATAAAATTTTTAATAATAATATTATTTATAATACCTTTATGTTTTAAAAAAAATATATTTTGAATGGTTCAATTTTTTTTTATAATTTTAATATTTATGTTTATAAATATAAGAATTTCTGTAATAAATTATAGAAATTTAGGTTATATATTTGGTTGTGATATTATATCTTATGGTTTAATTTTATTAAGAATTTGAATTACTTTTTTAATAATTATAGCTAGTGAAATATTAAATAAAAATAAAATTTTTAGAAGATTTTTTTTATTTAATGTTGTTTTTATAATATTGATATTATTTTTAACTTTTAGAACATTAAATTTATTTTTATTTTATTTATTTTTTGAGGCTAGGTTAATTCCAACATTAATATTAATTATTGGGTGGGGATATCAACCTGAACGTATTCAAGCAGGAATATATTTATTATTTTATACATTATTTGCTTCTTTACCATTATTAATAGGAATTTTTTTTATTTATTATGAAATAAATTATATAATAATATATATAATAAAATTTTATGATTATAATTTATTTTTTTTATATTTAAGAATAATTTTTGCTTTTTTAGTAAAAATGCCAATATATTTTGTTCATTTATGATTACCCAAAGCTCATGTTGAAGCCCCAATTTCTGGCTCTATAATTTTAGCTGCTATTATGTTAAAATTAGGGGGGTATGGGTTATTACGTATTTTAATAATTTTACAAAAAATTAATATAAAATTTGGTTATATTTGAATTGTAATTAGATTAATGGGGGGATTTTATATTAGATTAAAATGTTTTTGTCAAAGGGATATAAAATCTTTAATTGCATATTCTTCTGTAGCTCATATAAGTCTTGCAATTGGGGGGATTATAACAATAAATAATTGAGGATATTTTGGGTCTTATATTTTAATAATTGGGCATGGTTTATGTTCATCAGGAATATTTTGTTTATCAAATATTAATTATGAACGTTTAAATAGACGAAGAATATTTTTAAATAAGGGTTTAATAAATTTTATACCTTCAATAAGATTATGATGATTTTTAATAATATCTTCAAATATGTCAGCTCCTCCTTCTTTAAATTTAGTGGGGGAAGTTTCGTTGATAAATAGATTAATTAGTTGATCATGATTAAGAATAGTTTTATTAATATTAATTTCTTTTTTCAGAGCAGGGTATAGATTATATTTATATTCATATACACAACATGGAAAATATAATTTAATAATTTATAGATTTTATATAGGGATATCACGAGAATATTTAATATTAATATTACATTGATTACCTTTAAATATTTTAGTTTTAAAAGTTGATTATAGAATAATTTGATTTTACTTAAATAATTTAAATAAAATATTGGTTTGTGGAGTCAAATATATGAATAAATTCATTTTAAGTTATTAAAAATTATTCGATTTGTTTTATTAGATTTTTTTTTTTATTTTTTTTTATATTATTAAATTTTTTTTTAGTAATTTATTTTATTATAAAAAATATGGTTTTTTTTTTAGAATGGGAAATTATTTCTTTTAATTCAATAAATATTGTAATAACTATTTTATTGGATTGAATATCTTTATTATTTATAATATTTGTTTCTTTAATTTCATCTTCAGTAATTTATTATAGTAAAAGTTATATAAAATCTGAATTAAATTTAAGTCGTTTTATTTATTTAGTATTAATATTTGTTTTTTCAATAATATTATTAATTATTAGTCCTAATATAATTAGAATTTTATTAGGCTGAGATGGATTAGGTTTAGTTTCTTATTGTTTAGTAATTTACTATCAAAATATTAAATCATATAATGCTGGTATATTAACGGCATTGTCTAATCGAATTGGGGATGTAATAATTTTAATATTAATTTCTTGAATAATAAATTATGGTAGATGAAATTATATTTTTTATATGGATTTTATAAGAAATGAATTTTCAATAAGAATTATTGGTATTTTAGTAATTTTAGCTGCTATAACAAAAAGAGCTCAAATTCCTTTTAGATCTTGATTACCTGCTGCTATAGCAGCTCCTACTCCTGTTTCGGCTTTAGTTCATTCTTCAACTTTAGTAACAGCAGGAGTTTATTTATTAATTCGATTTAATAAAATATTAATTGATTTATATATATTAAAATTTTTATTATTATTATCAGGTTTAACTATAATAATAGCTGGGATTTGTGCTAATTATGAATTTGATTTGAAAAAAATTATTGCTTTGTCAACTTTAAGACAATTAGGATTGATAATAAGAATTTTAAGAATAGGGTTTTATGATTTGGCTTTTTTTCATTTATTAACTCATGCTATATTTAAAGCTTTATTGTTTATATGTGCTGGGGTAATTATTCATATAATAAATAATAATCAAGACATTCGGATAATAGGGGGATTAAGAGTTTATATTCCAATTACTTCTTTATGTATAAATATTTCAAATTTAGCTTTATGTGGAATTCCTTTTTTAGCTGGATTTTATTCAAAAGATATAATTTTAGAGGTGATTAGAATAAGAAATTTAAATATATTAATTTTTTTTTTTTATTATTTTTCTACAGGATTAACTATATTTTATACTATTCGTTTATTAATATATTTAATAATTAATGATTTTAATTTATTATCAGTTTATAATTTATATGATGAAGATTATTTTATATTAAAAAGAATAATAATTTTATTAATAATAAGATTATTTTCTGGTAGAATTTTAAGTTGAATAATTTTTTCTTATCCTTATATAATTTATTTACCAATTTTTTTAAAAATAATAGTAATTTATGTTTCTATTATAGGATTTATTTTTGGTTATTTAATTAGTAATATGGGAATTTATTCTTTAAATAAATTTTTTTTTACTTATAATTTAAGATATTTTTTTTTAGAAATATGATTTATATCTAATTTATCAACTTATGGTTTAAATTATTTTTTTTTAAATTTTAGTTATAAATTATTTAAAAATATTGATATAGGTTGAATAGAATATTATAGAGGACAGGGGGTTTTTAAGATTATAAAGGATAATTCTATTATTTATTATATTTATCAAATAAATAATTTTAAAATTTATTTATTTAGATTTATATTATGAATTTTATTAATTTTAATAATAATAATAATTTAATTTAAATAGCTTAAATAAGAGTATAATATTGAAGATATTAGGGTGATTTTTAATCTTTAGATATATTTATAAAAAAAAATTTTTTAATTTTACAATGAAAATGTAATGTTTTAATAAACTATATAAATAAGAAATATTAATGAATTTAATCACTTAAAATTAAGTTAGAAGCTTAATTATTTATATTTCTAATTGGAATTAGATTCAATTTTTTCATTAACAGTGAAATACCTCTATTTTGGTTTCAATTAATTAATTAATTAATTAAATAAGGAGTAAAAACTCTATCTTTTAAGTCGAAATTAAATGCAATATTGCTTCTTATTTAAGATAAATTGAATTACAATATTATTTGAATGCAAATCAAATGTTTTTTTTAAACTAAAATCCTAATTAATTCAATTTAATATATTTTGATTTCATTCATGATATAATCCTAATAATAATATAATAATAAAAAAAAATCAAATTTTAAATCATGTAAAAAAATTAACTAATTTAAATGAGGGAATAATTGGTAAAATTAAAGCAATTTCTACATCAAAAATTAAAAAAATTATTGTAATTAAGAAAAAATGTAAAGAGAATGGGATACGGGCAATAGATTTAGGATCAAATCCACATTCAAATGGTGAACATTTTTCTCGATCAAGAAAAGATTTTTTTGAAATTAATAAAGAAATTAATATAAAAATATTAGAAATTAAAATAAAAATATTAGTAATAATAATAATAATTAAAATTATTTATATTAAGATTATTAAACTTTTTGATTGGAAGTCAAATATACTAAATATATTATATAAATAATTAATTTCCTCATCAATAAATAGAAATATAAAGAAATAATCAAACTACATCAACAAAATGTCAATATCATGCTGCAGCTTCAAATCCAAAATGATGAGTTTTAGAAAAATGTTTATTAATTAGACGAATAAGACAAATTAATAAAAATAATGTTCCGATTATAACATGTAAACCATGAAATCCTGTAGCTATAAAAAATGTTGAGCCATAAATTCTATCTGCAATAGAGAATGGAGCTTCTAAATATTCATAGGCTTGTAAAATAGTAAAATAAATTCCTAAAAATACAGTTAAAAATAGGCTTTGTGATGCTTGAGTAAAATTATTTTCTATAATAGAATGATGAGTTCATGTAACTGTAATTCCTGATGTAATTAAAATAATTGTATTAAGAAGTGGAATTTGAAATGGATTAAATGCAATAATTCTTATAGGGGGTCAAATAGATCCAATTTCAATATTTGGGGAAAGCCTTCTGTGAAAAAATGCTCAAAAAAAAGAAATAAAAAAAAAAATTTCTGAAATAATAAAAAGAATTATTCCTCATCGAATTCCATTAGATACTAATAATGTATGTTTTCCTTGAAAGGTTCTTTCTCGACAAATATCTCGTCATCATTGAAATATAGTTAATAAAATAATTATATATCCAATAATTAATAAATTTATATTAAAATTATGAAATCATTTTACTAAACCTGTGACTAATGTTATTACTCCAATTGCTCCAGTTAAAGGTCAAGGTCTATAATCAACTAAATGATAGGGATGGTTATTATTCATTAATTAACTTCACTAGAATAAAGAGTTCTTAATACTGAAATAACATATGCTTGGATAATAGCTACGGCAGATTCAAGAATAATTAATAAAATTTGAATAAATACAAGAATAATAATTAAATAATTGGGTATATTAATACCTGTATTTCTTAAAAGGGTTAAAATTAAATGTCCAGCAATTATATTAGCGGTTAAACGAACAGCTAAAGTTCCAGGTCGAATAATATTTCTAATTGTTTCAATTAATACTATAAAAGGTATTAAAATATTAGGGGTTCCCTGTGGAATTATATGAATAAATATATTTTGTGTATTATTAATTCAACCATAAATTATAAATCTTAATCATAAAGTTAATGAAAAGGAAAGGGACATATTTAAATGTCTTGTTCTAGTAAAAATGTAAGGAAATAATCCAAGAAAATTATTAAATAAAATAAAAAAGAATAATGAAATAAAAATAAAAGTTGATCCTTTAAATTTATTATTTTTAAGTAAAGTTTTAAATTCATTATTAAGTTTATTATTAATAAAATTTCAAAAAAAAAAATGACGATTAGGAATAAGTCAAAATGAAGTTGGAATAAATATTAATCCAATAAAAGTTCTTAATCAATTTAATGATAAATTAAAAATATTTGTAGAAGGATCAAAAATTGAAAATAAATTATTTATCATTTTCAAATATTTTTTTTTTTAATTAATATTTTATTATTTTTTAAAGAATTAATATTTAAATTAATAATAAAATAATTTATAATTATAAATATAATAAAAATACAAATAAAAAAAAAAAAAAAAAAAATTCAATTAATAGGTATTATTTGAGGGATAAAAGAATATTACTTATAGTAATAATTTAAATTTGACATATTTATGTTATTAATTAACTAATTCTTTCATTAGAAGTAATTGCTAATTTACTATAAAGTGGTTTAAGAGACCATTACTTGCTTTCAGTCATCTAATGAGTAATTATTAATTCATTTAATGAAATTTTTAATGGATACACTTTCAATTACAATAGGTATGAATCTATGATTTGCTCCACAAATTTCTGAACATTGTCCATAAAAAATTCCAGGGCGATTAATAAAAAATCTAGTTTGATTAAGACGTCCTGGATTAGCATCAACTTTTACTCCTAAAGATGGAATTGTTCATGAGTGAATAACATCTGTTGCTGTAATTAAAATTCGAATTTGATTATTTATAGGAATAATAATTCGATTATCAACATCAAGAAGACGAAAACTATTTACATTTTCACTAGATTGAATTATGTAAGAATCAAATTCAATATTATTAAAATCTGAATATTCATAACTTCAATATCATTGATGACCAATAGATTTTAAGGTAATAAGGGGATTATTTAATTCATCTAATAAATATAATAATCGTAAAGAGGGTAATGCAATAAAAATTAAAGTAATAGCAGGTAAAATAGTTCAAATTAATTCAATTATCTGACCTTCTAATAAAAATCGATTAATATATTTATTAAAAAATAATCTTATTATTAAGTAAGCTACTAAAATTAAAATTATAATTAAAATTATTAAAGTATGATCATGAAAAAAAATAATTTGTTCTATTAGAGGTGAAGCTCTATTTTGGTAATTAAAATTAGATCAAGTTGCCATTTCTAAAAAAAGGATAAATCCTTTATAAACGGGGTTTAAATCCATCACATATAATCTGCCATATTAGAAGTTACTTAAAATAGGTAATTCATTATAGGAATGTTCAGCAGGTGGTAAATTTTGAAATCATTCAATAGAAGATGATATATTTAAGGAAAATAAAATAATTCGTTGATTAATTATTGATTCTCAAATAATAATAATAATAAAAATTATAGAAAATAATGAAATATATGATCCAAAAGATGAAATTATATTTCAAGATATAAAATTATCAGGATAATCAGAATAACGACGAGGTATTCCAGCTAAGCCTAAAAAATGTTGGGGAAAAAATGTTAAATTTACTCCAATAAATATGGAGAAAAATTGAATTTTTAGAAGATATGGATTAAGAGTTAATCCTGTAAATAATGGATATCAATTAATAAATCCTCCAAAAATAGCAAATACAGCTCCTATAGATAAAACATAATGAAAATGAGCAACAACATAATATGTATCATGTAGAGTAATATCAATAGAAGAATTAGCTAAAATTACTCCTGTTAATCCCCCAATAGTAAATAAAAAAATAAATCCTAATCTTCAAAGTATAGATGGATTATAATTAATTTGGGCTCCATGTAAAGTTGCTAATCAACTAAAAATTTTAATTCCTGTTGGTACAGCAATAATTATAGTAGCTGATGTAAAATAGGCTCGAGTATCAATATCTATACCAACAGTAAATATATGATGAGCTCATACAATAAATCCTAATAAACCAATTGCTAATATAGCATAAATTATTCCTAAAGATCCAAAGGTTTCTTTTTTACCTCTTTCTTGAGAAATAATATGTGAAATTATTCCAAATCCTGGTAGAATTAAGATATAAACTTCAGGGTGTCCAAAAAATCAAAATAGGTGTTGATATAAAATTGGATCTCCACCTCCCGCAGGATCAAAAAATGAGGTATTAAGATTTCGATCTGTTAATAATATAGTAATAGCTCCTGCTAAAACTGGAAGGGACAATAAAAGAAGTAATGCAGTAATACCAACAGCTCAAATAAATAGGGGTATTTGATCAAATGATATTTTATTAATTCGTATATTAATAATAGTAGTAATAAAATTAATTGCTCCTAAAATTGAAGAAATACCAGCTAAGTGGAGGGAAAAAATAGCTAAATCTACTGAAGAACCACTATGAGCAATATTTGATGAAAGTGGGGGATAAACTGTTCATCCTGTTCCGGCTCCATTTTCAACAATTCTTCTAGAAATTAACAATATTAAAGAGGGGGGGAGAAGTCAAAATCTTATATTATTTATACGGGGGAAAGCTATATCAGGAGCTCCTAATATTAGAGGAACTAATCAATTACCAAACCCTCCAATTATAATAGGTATAACTATAAAAAAAATTATAATAAAAGCATGGGCAGTAACAATAGTATTATAAATTTGATCATCACCAATTAATGAACCTGGATTTCTTAATTCAGTACGAATTAGTAAACTTAAGGAGGTACCAACTATTCCGGCTCAAATTCCAAAAATAAAATATAAAGTTCCGATATCCTTATGATTTGTAGAAAAAAGTCATTTTCGCAATAAAATGGCTGAGTTATAAGCGATAAATTGTAAATTTATTAACGAGAAAATCTCTTTTATTAAGTCTTGTATTCAAAATGATATAAAATTGCAAATTTTAAGGTATAAAATTAATTATTAAGGCTTAAAGAATTTCTTTATAAATAATTTTGAAGACTATTAGTTTAAATTAACTTAAAACCTTTAAAGAAAAAATAAGGTTCTAATAATTATTCCAAATAGTGAAATTATATTAAAAAAATAAATTGGGATTAATAAATTATTTTTTATAGTTAATTTAAATCATTTAAATCTAATAAAATAAAATAAAATAAAAGAATAAATAATACGAATATAAATAAATAATATAATCAAGCTACATATAATAAAAATAAAAGAAATAATTAAAAATTTGTTAAAAATTAAAAAATTAATAATTAATCATTTTGGTAAAAATCCTATAAAAGGGGGTAAACCTCCTAAAGAAAGAAAATTTAATATAATTGAAAATTTAATTAAAAAATTAAATTTAAAATTAAATAATTGATTAATATAAAAAATATTAGTAATATAAAAAATAAAACAAGAAATTAATAAAAATATTGAATAGAATAAAAAATAAGTTAATCATAAATTTTCTCTAATTATTAAAGCTGCAATTATTCATCCTAAATTATTAATTGATGAAAAAGCTAGTAATTTTCGAATTGAGGTTTGATTAAATCTTCCAATTATTCCAATAATAACATTAAAAATTATAATAATAGTTAAAAAATAAAAGTTTATGTAATAAGAAAGTAAAATTATGGGGGAAATTTTTTGTCATGTTATTAAAAGATAATTATTTGATCAAGATAAACCTTCTATAATATTTGGGAATCAGAAATGAAAGGGGGCTGAGCCTATTTTTATTAATAGGGTAGAATTTATTATTATAGATAAAAAATTATTAATATTATAATTAAAAAAAATTAGGTTTAATAAAATAATAAATAAAAAATTAATAGAAGCAATTGATTGAGTTAAAAAATATTTTAAGGATGCTTCTGAATTTAATAGATTCATGGGGGAGGATATTAGGGGGATGAATCTAAGTAAATTAATTTCTAATCCAATTCAACAACCAAATCAAGAGTTTGTTGAAATAGAAATTATTGTTCTAGAAAGTAATATAAAAAAAAAAAATATTTTATTAGAATTATAAAAATAATAAATAAAAAATAAGAAATATTTCTTAAGTGAAAAGTTCACATTATAAAAATTATATTTTAGTGTAAGATGCACAATAATTTTTGAATTTATTAGGTATAGTTTAATTCTATAAAATATAATAAAGGTAAAAAAAAATTACATAATTTATTCTATCAGAATAATCCTTTTATCAGGCACTTTATTATTTAAAAAAAAGGGATTTCCTTTATATTTGGGGTATGAACCCAAAAGCTTCCGTTAGCTTATTTTTAA